CATCGAGATGTCTTATTTAAGGGGAACGTGTGGGCGATCTTGGTTGTCATGGCCCTGAGGTAAGAACCAGATGCCGGATACAATTCAGGTATAGTTACCCCCACAAGTTATGGGCCCGGAGCGAGGAGAGTAGCACTCTTGTGCGGGATGTTGGTTTCACGGAGGATGGTGAACAAGGGATTCCTAAGTGAGGGGGGGCATCCGTGGTGAGGAGGATTATTTAATAGATATGTACTATGTACGATGAACGATTTAATGTACTATGGACGGTTAACATGGACTGGTGTGGTCGATATTCATGGGGGGGACGGGTTGATTTGGAGTAAATCTTGTTATGTACTACTGTTGGTGGTTTCCAGTAGGGTTCTTGCTTGTAAGCATGTTCTTTAGGAATGTTAGGTTGATATGTAATGATATGCTTTATGTACAGTTAAACATATATAGTACTATATAATATACATGGTGACTAGCAGTAATGCACGAATTACATAGTAATATTATGAGTGGGTTAGTACTGGGTTGTGCTGTGGGGGTCATACAACATAAGAGTACAGAAAGTAGTTTAAGTTAGAATACCAGCTTTGGGTGTTGGTGGTGGAGTTAGATACTTTCTTTCTGATTGCCCTAGGAAGAATATTTCATTTCTGGTTTACAAAGCCAGTGTATTGGTTTATACTACGAGGGCAAGTTCACTTGAGTAGGCTGTTTTCGATTAAGGAGGCTAGTGGTATTAGGATTAGAATTGTTGTGAAGTATATTATGGATGCTATTTGGCCGATGGTGATAAGGGGTTGGGTTATTGGTTCGCTTCCAATTCAGGTGAGGGTTAGTAGGATCGTGATTAGGAGTCAGAATAAGAATTGGCTGAGTGGGCGAAATATTATGCTTTGTTGTTTGGATTTGTGGAGCATGGGGATGATTGCTAGGATGAGGATTGATAGGAAGAGTGCTAGTACACCTCCTAGTTTGTTGGGGATAGATCGCAGGATTGTGTATGCAAATAGGAAGTATCACTCTGGCTTGATATGTGGGGGGGTATTTAGTGGGTCAGCTGGAATGTAGTTGTCTGGGTCGTTTAGGAGGTTGGGTAAGAATAGTGCTAGCATTGCTAGGGTAAAGAGAAGGAGGATTAGGCCCAGGATGTCTTTGATTGTATAGTAGGGGTGAAAGGTGATTATATCCGAGTTGGAGGAAATTCCGCAGGGGTTGTTTGATCCTGTTTCGTGTAGGAAGAGTAGGTGTACGGTTGTGAGGGCGACGATGATGAAGGGTAGGATGAAGTGTAGGGTGAAGAATCGTGTGAGAGTAGGGTTGCCAATGGCGTACCCACCTCAGATTCATTGGACGATGTTGGTTCCGATATACGGAATTGCTGATAGTAAGTTTGTGATTACGGTTGCCCCTCAGAATGATATTTGGCCTCACGGAAGAACATAGCCCATGAAAGCTGTTGTCATTGTTATAAGAAGGAGTATAATCCCGGTATTTCAGGTTTTTTGAAGAAGGTATGAACCGTAGTAGAGGCCTCGGCCTATGTGTAGGAAAAGGCAGATAAAGAGTGCAGAGGCACCATTGGCGTGGAGATAGCGAGTGATTCAGCCGTAGTTCACATCTCGGGTAATATGTGCAATTGAGGAGAAGGCAGAGGAGGTATCTGGTGAGTAGTGTATTGCTAAGAATAGGCCTGTGATGATTTGTAGGGTTAGGCAGGCTGTAAGGAGTGAGCCGAAGTTTCATCACATGGAGAGGTTAGGCGGGGTGGGTAGGTCAATGAGGGAGTGGTTGATTGTTTTTATAATCGGGCTGGATTTGCGTATTGGAATCATTGGTGCTTTTATAGTTGAAGTACAACGATGGTTTTTCATATCATTAGTTATGGTTGTAGTCCATATGGAAGCGATGATATATATTCTGTTTACATTGAGTGTACTGTTAGTTATGGGGTTTGTGGGTTTTTCTTCCAAACCTTCTCCCATTTATGGGGGTTTAGCGTTAATTGTTAGTGGTGTGGTTGGTTGTGTGATCGTTTCGAATTGTGGGGGGGCTTATATGGGTTTAATGATGTTTTTGGTTTATCTAGGGGGTATAATAGTTGTTTTTGGTTACACCACAGCAATAGCTATTGAAGAATACCCTGAGGCATGAGGTTCGGGGTTTGAGGTTTTAGGGAGTCTTTTGGTGGGGTTGATGATGGAGGTGGTATTGGTTTTATGGGTTTTAAGTTTAGATGAAACAGTAGTGGTGGTGGTTGGTTTTAGTGATACTGGTGATTGGGTGATTTTTGAGGGGGAGGGGTCGGGGCTTATTCGAGGTGATTCTATTGGCGCGGGTGCCTTATATGACTATGGGCGTTGATTAGTGGTGGTTGCTGGTTGGACGCTATTTGTTGGTGTGTACGTTGTGATTGAGATTGTACGGGGCAATAGATTATATTATTAAGAATAGAGTTAGAGTAAGAGGGATGAGGAAGGAAAGGGAATAGAGTTTGATTATGCCTTTTTGGGGGGTTATGGTTATGGAAGCGGTAGTGTGTGCTTGTGAGATTATTTTAGGTATAGATTTTTCTAGCCATGTTAAGTCTAGTAGGAGGAGAGTTAAGTTTTGGCTTATAAGTAGATTTTGATAGGGGATTATGCGATGAATTGTGGTGGGAAAATATCCTAGTATGCTGGAGAATTTGAATATTTGTGATGGGTTTTTTATTTTTAGTTTGTTTGTTATTAGAGTGATGTCTAGAGCTGCTAGGAAGCCTAGAGCGGTTGCGCACAGGGCTGAGAGTTTTAAGTAGAGGGGTATTGTTGGTTGGAGAGGTGAGGTGGGGGGGATGCTATTGGTGATAAGAAATCCTGTGATTATGCTGCCTATTGTGAGGCGTTTAATCGGGTTTAGTAGGGCGGGGTTGTTTTCGTTAATGCTTGTTAGGGCTGGGAAGCGTGGTTGTCCTGTTAGGGTGAGGAGGATAGTTCGAGTAGTATAGGCGCTTGTTAGGGAGGTAGCGATGAGAGTAATAAATAGGGCTCAGGCGTTGGTATACGATGTATTTGTGGCTTCGATAATGAGGTCTTTGGAGTAGAAACCTGTGAGGAATGGTATTCCTGCGAGTGCCAGGCTGCCAATGGTTAGAGAAGTTGAGGTGAGGGGTATTGTTTTAAATAGGCCTCCTATCTTCCGAATGTCTTGTTCGTTGTTTAGGTTGTGGATGATGGATCCGGAGCATATAAAAAGTATGGCTTTAAAGAAGGCATGGGTGCAGATGTGTAGGAATGCTAGGTATGGTTGGTTGATGCCAATGGTGACTATTATTAGGCCTAGTTGGCTTGAGGTGGAGAAGGCTACAATTTTTTTAATATCGTTTTGTGCGAGGGCACAGGTGGCTATAAAGAGGGTGGTGATAGCTCCTAGGCATAATGTAAGATTTTGAACTAATATATTGGTTTCTATTAGAGGATGGAGGCGGATGAGTAAGAATACTCCGGCGACGACTATGGTGCTGGAATGAAGTAGAGCTGAGACTGGAGTTGGGCCCTCTATGGCAGAGGGTAGTCAGGGATGGAGGCCAAATTGAGCTGATTTTCCTGCTGCTGCTAGGAGAAGGCCTATTAGTGGGAGGGAATTTGGGTTGGAGTTTAGGGCTAGTATTTGTTGAAAGTCTCATGAGTTGTAATGCAGGAGGAATCATGCCATAGCTAGGATAAGGCCAATGTCGCCGATGCGGTTATATAGGATTGCCTGGATGGCTGCTGTGTTAGCATCTGTTCGAGCGTGTCATCAGCTAATTAAGAGGAATGATATAATCCCTACGCCCTCCCAACCGATGAAGAATTGGAAGAGGTTGTTAGCAGTAACTAGAATTAGTATGGTGGTGAGGAAAATAAGAAGGTATTTGAAGAATTGGTTGATGTTTGGGTCTGAGTTTATGTACCATAGTGAGAATTCTATAATGGACCAGGTGATGAATAGTGCAATTGGAATGAATATTATAGAGAAGTAGTCTAGTTTAAAGCTTAGTGTTAGGCTTAATGTTTGGGTTACTATTCAATGTCAGGTTCAAATGGTTGTTTCTTGGTTTAGAAAGGTGAATAGGGTTGTTGGGATGAGGCTGGTGATGAAGGCATATATTACGGTTATTTTTACGTAGCGTGGGTATGAGCGTTTTTTGTTAGGACTGATGAGAGAAGCAAAAATTGGAAGGGTTAGGGAGGTAAGGGTTGTTATTATGATGGAGGTGTACATGATTACTACTTTTATTTGGAGTTGCACCAATATTTTTGACTCCTAAGGTCAACGGATGGCTGTTATCCTTTAAAAGTTGAGAAAACCGTAGTTTTAAGTACGGAGATGTGGATTAGCAGTCCTTGTGGGTTTTCTCGGTAAATAAGAGGTGGTTAGCCTCTGTAGTTAGATTCACAATCTAATGTTTTAGTTAAACTATATCTACAGGAAGTGAACCCCGAGATGATGTTGGGGTTGAGGGATAAAAGGATAATTGGGGCGAGGTGTATGAGTATTAGTGTATTTTCTCGTGTGAAAGGGGGTTTTATGTTAATTATGTGATGCGTAAGTGCCCCTCGTTGTATTGTGATGAATATGTGGAGGGAGTATAGGGCTGTGATTAGTATGTTAAGTCCTGTTAGTATGATGGTGATATGGGATCAGGAGAATGAGGTTGTGATTGCGAAGAGTTCGCCCAGTAGATTGATGGTGGGGGGTAGGGCGAGATTGGTAAGGCTTGCTATGAGTCACCAGAAAGCTGTTAGTGGAAGTAGGATTTGAAGTCCTCGGGATAGAAGTATGATGCGGCTGTGGGTGCGTTCATAGTTTGAATTAGCTAAGCAGAAGTATATGGAAGAGGTGAGTCCATGGGCGATTATGAGGATGGTTGCGCTAGAGAAGCTTCAGGGGGTTTGGATGAGGGAGGCTACAATTACAAGAGCCATGTGGCTCACAGAGGAGTACGCGATGAGTGATTTTAGATCTGTTTGTCGGAGGCATGTTAGACTTGTTATGATCATGCCTCATAGGGATAGCATGAGGAATGGGTAGGCTATATATTCTGTCAGAGGGTTAAGGATAGGGGTGAGTCGTATTATGCCATAGCCACCTAGTTTTAGGAGTACTGCGGCAAGAACTATTGATCCTGCAATGGGAGCTTCAACGTGGGCTTTGGGGAGCCACAGGTGTAAGCCATATAGGGGTATTTTTGTCATGAAAGCTATCATGCATGCTAGTCAGGTAAAGCCGTGAGATCAGGTGGTTGTTAGTTTTTGGTTTGTGAGTGTTAGCAGTGTAATATTTAGTGAGCCTGTGTTGTTATAGGTGTGGCTTAGTATGATGAGTAGGGGTAGAGAGCCGGCTAGTGTGTAGAATAGAAAATATGTACTTGCATTAAGACGTTCTGCTTGGTTGCCTCATTTAGTAATGATAATTAGAGTGGGAATGAGGGTGGTTTCAAATAAGATGTAGAATATAATTAGTTCTGTGGTTATGAATGTTAGAATTAGGGTGATTTGTAGAAGAATTATTATGGAGAGAAAGAGTTTCTTTTGTGAGGGGGGCTCGTTGCATAGGTGGTATTGGCTTGCTATGATTGTGAGAGGTAGGAGTCAGATGGTTAGTGTTAGGAGAGGTGTTGTTAGTGGGTCAGAGGATAGGTAGGTTGAGTGGCTGAGGAGGTTGGTATTGGTTTGGTTGAAGAATAGCAAGGGAATGAGGCTAATGGTTAGGCTGTGTACGGTCAGGTTGATTCAGATTATATCAATTTTGGAGAGTCATGTTATAGGTAGTAGTATTGTTGTGGGGATAATTATTTTTAGCATTGAAGTAGATTTAGGTTGTGAATATAGTCTAGTCCGTATGTGTTGGAAATTGAGACTAGTAAGGCAAGACCTACTGCTGCTTCACAAGCGGCAAATACTAGTAAGATGATTGGTATAATATTGATTAGGGGGGAGTGCGTGTTTAAGGCAATGAGGGTGGTTATGATAAAGAGTGATATTATCATTCCCTCTAGGCAGAGAAGGGAGGCTATTAGGTGTGAGCGGTAGGTTAATATGCCCAGAAGAGAGATGGTAAATGCTAGTATAATATTTATATAGGTAGGGGTCATTTGGTTAGTATGGTTATCATAATCTAATGAGTCGAAATCATTTGTTTTATTTAAACTACTTACCAATTCGATTCAATCTAACCCTTTTTGAGTTCATTCGTAGGCTAGGCTGAGGATTAGGATAATAATGAAAGCGATGGTTGATTTGATTATTATTGGAAGGTTTGTTGTTTGAATGGCTCATGGTAGGGATAGTAGTAGGGCGATTTCTATGTCGAATAGTAGGAAGGTAATGGCGATTAGGAAAAATTTTATTGAGAATGGAGTACGAGCAGGGTTTAAGGGGTCAAATCCGCATTCGTAGGGACTAGTTTTTTCTGCGTAGGAGTTAAGTTGGGGTAATCAGAATATGATAATTATCAGTAGTGAGGTCAATAGGGTGTCGATTGTTAAGGCTAGTACTAGGTTAATTACTCTCTTTTGAATGTTGTCAAAGCTGGTTGATTGGAAGTCAACTGTACTGATTATACTAAAAGAGTAGGATCCTCATCAATAGATAGAAATATAGAGGAGTAGTCAGATAACGTCTACAAAGTGTCAATATCAGGCGGCAGCTTCGAAGCCGAAATGGTGGTTTGATGTAAAGTGGTATAGTAGTTGGCGGATGAGGCAAATAAAGAGGAATGTGGATCCAATAATGACGTGGAGTCCATGGAAGCCTGTGGTAATGAAGAATGTTGAACCGTAAATACCATCGGAGATAGTGAAAGGCGCTTCAAAATACTCTGAGATTTGTAGTAGGGTGAAGTAAGTGCCTAGTAGGATTGTAATGGACAGGGCTTGGATTGTTTGTTTTCGATCGTTGTTTATGAGGCTGTGATGGGCTCAGGTGATTGTAACTCCGGATGCGAGTAGTACAGAGGTGTTTAGGAGGGGTACTTCCAGGGGGTTTAATGGGGTAATGCCTGTTGGTGGTCAGTGGCCCCCTAAGCAGGGTGTTGGGGCGAGGCTAGAGTGGTAAAACGCTCAGAAGAAGCCAATAAAGAAGAATACTTCTGAAATAATGAATAGTGTTATTCCGTATCGAAGGTTTTTTTGGACAGGTGTTGTGTGGTGGCCTTGGTATGTGCTTTCTCGTACAATATCACGTCATCATTGATATAGGGTTAGTATATTGGTTAGTAGGCCTAGTATTAGTAGGGTGGTAGAGTAGAAGTGAAATCATATGATTAAGCCCGATGTTATTAAGAAGGCTGACAGAGCTCCTGTCAGTGGTCAGGGGCTGGGTTTAACTATGTGATAGGCATGGGTTTGGTGGGTCATTAAGTGTTGTTGTGTAGGTAGAGGCTAATTAGGAGTGTGAAGATGTAGGCTTGAATTAGGGCTACTGCAATCTCTAGAATGGTTAGTAACGTTAGGAGTATAGAAGTTAGTAGGGTTAAGGAGAAGCTAGTGGTTGATAGTGCTAATACAGCGTTTCCAACTAGGTGTATTAGTAGGTGACCAGCTGTGATATTTGCAGTTAGTCGTACGGCTAGGGCTATCGGTTGGATGAGTAGGCTGATAGTTTCGATTATCACTAATATGGGAATGAGAGGCGTGGGTGTACCTTGTGGTAGAAGGTGGGCTAGGGAATTTTTGGTTTTAAAGCGAAGTCCTATGATCACTGTGCCTGCTCATAGAGGGATTGCTATGGCTAGGTTTATGGAGAGTTGGGTGGTTGGTGTGAATGAATGAGGCAGAAGCCCTAGGAGGTTTGTTGTAGTGATAAAGGTAATTAGAGATATTAGTATTAGAGACCAGGTTAGTCCTTTAGCATTATGAGTTATCATTATTTGCTTTAGGACTAATTGTATCAGGTTTTGTTGAATGGTTGTCAGTCGATTATTAATAGGGTGTTTAGAGGTTAGGATTAGTAGGGTGGGGAATAGGATGATGGGGATTGTGGCGGGTTGATTTAGAATTGTTGGGGTTGAGAATGGGGTAAACAGGTTTTCGTTCATTTTGGTTGTCAGCGAATACTGTAAGTTTGTAGGTCGGGGTTTTTTGTAAGAGGTAGTTGACGGGGGTTTATATTTAGTAGTTTTAATTGTATAATGAGGTATAGTGTAAGGAGCATCGTCATAATGGTAGTAAATCATGTCGACGTGTCTAGCTGGGGCATTTCACTGTAGAGGGTGTGTCCCCCATCTTTAACTTAAAAGGTTAATGCTAGGATAGCTGTACAGTGGGTTTGTAGGGTATTTTGAGGGTTTGTGAGGTGGGGGTGGGGGAGTGGGTTATCTATAGGGTAAGTACAGGTCCTATTTCAAAGATTTTTAGTGGGATTAGTTCTGCGACGACTGGTATGAAGCTGTGGTTTGCGCCACAGATTTCTGAGCATTGTCCATAATAGACGCCTGGTCGTGTGGCTGTGAATACAGTTTGATTTAGGCGCCCAGGCACTGCATCTGTTTTAAGGCCTAGTGTGGGAATAGTTCATGAGTGTAAGACGTCTTGAGATGTAATTATTATACGTACAGGGGCTTCAATTGGGAGGACTACTCGATTGTCAACTTCTAGGAGTCGGAGATCCCCTGGATTTAAGAATAGCGGGGGTAATATGTAGGAGTTAAAAACTAGGCCCCCATAGTCCGTGTATTCATAGGTTCAATACCATTGGTGTCCGATTGATTTGATGGTGAAGGATGGGTCGTTGATCTCATCTGTTAGGTATAGAATGCGTAGAGATGGGAGGGCGATTAAGATTAAGATAATTGCTGGTAAGATAGTTCAGATGGTTTCTATTTCTTGGGCGTCTGTGATGTTAGTATTGGTTAATTTTGTTGTGAGTGTTGAGAGTAGGGCATATAGTACTAGGGAGCTGATTAATAATATAGCTATGAAAGCATGGTCATGAAAGGTGATTAGTTCTTCTATAATAGGGGATGTGGCGTCTTGCAGGTTTAGTTGAGCCGGGTGGGCCATGTAAGATATATAGGGTTTGGCCTATGATTTAGCTTTGACAAAACTATGAAATGGTTTTTCTAATATCTTGTTGAAAAAGTTATAGGGGTTATAAGACTGGCTTGAAACCAGTTTTAGGGGGTTCGACTCTCTCCTTTTTCGTTTAGTTTGATATAGGTTGGTTCTTCGAATGTGTGGTAGGGTGGGGGGCAGCCATTTAGTCACTCTAGACTAGTAAGGGGTTGTTCGATTAGTAGTACTTTACGTTTTGAAGCAAAGGCTTCTCAGATCATGTAAATTATTAAGATTACTGCTACTAGTGAGATAAAAGAGCCCATAGATGATAGAATATTTCATGTAGTGTAGGCATCGGGGTAATCAGAGTAGCGTCGGGGTATTCCGGATAGGCCAAGGAAGTGTTGTGGAAAGAAGGTTAAATTTACGCCCACGAATATAACGATAAAGTGGGCTTTGGCGCAGGTTTGGTTTAGTGTGTAGCCTGAGAATAGAGGAAATCAGTGTACAAGGCCCCCTATAATGGCAAATACGGCCCCCATTGATAAAACATAGTGGAAGTGGGCGACAACGTAGTATGTGTCGTGTAGTACGATGTCTAGGGATGAGTTTGCTAAGATAATGCCGGTTAAGCCCCCTACAGTAAACAAGAAGATAAAGCCCAGGGCTCAGAGTATTGCTGGGGATCATTTAATGTTGCCCCCATGGAGCGTAGCTAGTCAGCTAAAAACTTTAACACCAGTTGGGATTGCAATGATTATAGTGGCGGAGGTGAAGTAGGCTCGTGTGTCTACATCTATGCCAACTGTAAATATGTGGTGGGCCCATACAATGAAGCCTAAAAATCCGATTGATATTATGGCCCAAACTATACCCATGTACCCAAATGGTTCTTTTTTTCCAGAGTAGTAGGCTACAATGTGAGAGATTATTCCAAAACCAGGAAGAATGAGGATGTAGACTTCGGGGTGGCCAAAGAATCAGAATAGGTGTTGATATAGGATAGGGTCTCCTCCTCCAACGGGGTCAAAAAAGGTGGTATTGAGGTTGCGATCTGTTAGCAGTATGGTAATGCCAGCGGCTAAGACTGGTAGGGAGAGGAGTAAAAGGACTGCTGTGATTAAGATTGATCAGACAAATAGAGGGATTTGGTATAGGGATATTGCGGGGGGTTTTATGTTGATGATAGTGGTAATAAAGTTGATGGCCCCTAGGATAGAGGAAATACCTGCCAGGTGGAGGGAGAAGATGATTAGGTCTACGGAAGCTCCTGGGTGGGAGAAGTTTCCTGCTAAAGGAGGGTATACTGTTCAACCTGTTCCAGCGCCAGCTTCTACTACGGCTGATGCCATTAGTAGCAAGAAAGAAGGAGGGAGGAGTCAGAAGCTTATGTTATTTAGGCGGGGAAATGCCATGTCGGGTGCACCGATTATCAAGGGTACTAATCAATTCCCAAAGCCCCCAATCATAATAGGTATGACTGTAAAGAAAATTATAATGAATGCGTGGGCCGTTACAATAACGTTGTAGATGTGGTCACTTCCTAATAGGCTGCCGGGTTGACCTAGTTCAGCTCGGATAAGGAGGCTCAGGGCTGTACCTATGACTCCAGCTCATGCACCGAATAGTAAGTATAGGGTTCCAATATCTTTATGATTTGTTGAAAAGAGCCAACGGTTGATGAGCATAGGTGGTAAAATGGCTGAGTAAGTATTAGGCTGTAAACCTAAAGATGGAGGTCTAGTCCTCCTTTTACCAGCCCCGAGGTGATTTTCATGTTGAATTGCAAATTCAAAGGAGTAGTTTAGAGTTTCTGCCGGGGCTTCTCCCGCCTTTTTTTCCTGCGGCGGGAGAAGTGGATCAAAGCCAGTCGATTGGGGTGTTTAGCTGTTAACTAAGTTTTTGTGGGTTTGAATCCCATTGATCTAGTGAGGGCTTAGCTTAATTAAAGTGGTTGATTTGCGTTCAATTGATGCAGAGTAGATGTTTGCAGTCCTTATGTGTTTCAGAAATTAAGTGTTTTTACTTACTAAGGGCTTTGAAGGCTCTTGGTCTTATTTAACCTAAATTTCTAGTGGATGGTTAAGACTAGGGGGGAGATTGGTAGTAAAAGGGTAGAGATGATAGTGAGTGGGGGGATAAGGGGTGTTGGTTTTGTGTTTTCGAGTTGTCATGTTATTTTTGTGTTGTTGGACGTGGGGAGTAGTGATAGGAAGGTGGTATAGATTAGGCGTATGTAGAAGTACAGGTTGAGTAGGGTTATTATAGTTATGATAGAAGGGATGAGGAAGTTGTTGTTTATTGTGAGTTCTTGAATAATAATTCATTTTGGTAGGAAACCGGTTAGAGGGGGTAAGCCTCCCAGGGATATGAGGATGAGTGCTGTTAGTGGTGCTAGGTAGGTTGATTTGTTTCAGGTGCGGGATAGTATAAGGGTTGTAGTGCTTGTGTTTAGGTTAAGGGTTAGGAATATAGTGGTTGTTAGGGTGATGTATGTGGTTAAATAGAGAATTGTAGTAGTTGGGTTGTACACTAGTGTTATTATTATTCAGCCTATGTGAGTGATTGAAGAGTATCCTAGGATTTTGCGTAGTTGTGTTTGGTTTAGGCCTCCTCAGCTACCTACTGTGATGGAGAGGGTAGAGAGGATTAGGAGGATATGGGTGTTGACTGATGGGTGAATTTGGTATATGATTGAGATGGGGGCTAGTTTTTGTCATGTAAGAAGGAGCAAGCCGGAAGTTAAGGATGTCCCTTGAGTGACTTCTGGGACTCAGAAGTGGAATGGGGCTATTCCCAGTTTTATGGTAAGGGCGGTTGTTATTATTAGAGATGGGGTTTGGTTGATGTGGCTCGTTGTTGTTCAACATCCTGATAGAAGGTTGTTGGAGATGATTGCTATTATGAGGACTATGGATGCGGTGGCTTGTGTTAGGAAATATTTGATAGCAGCTTCTGTAGAGCGGAGGTTTGTTTTTTTTATTAGAATTGGAATGAAGGCTAGTATGTTTATTTCTAGGCCTGTTCAGGCGAGAAATCAGTGTGAGCTTAGTGTTGTGATAAGTGTGCCTGTGATTATTGTGGTGTAGATGATGAGTTGGGCTAGTGGGTTAATTAGTACGGGAAGGGTATGACCAACATTTTCGGGGTATGGGCCCGATAGCTTAATTAGCTGACCTTACTTTAGGATAGGGTGTATATGGTAGCACGGAGAAGTTTGGATTCTCAGGAGTAGGTTCGATGCCTGTGGTCCTAGAAATAAGAGGGTTGAGGCCTCTATTATTTACTCTATCAAAGTAACTCTTTTGTCAGACATATTTCTAGGTTTGAGGGGGAATGCTGGAGATTGCGATGGGTGTTGAGGTGTATCATATGAGTAGTGCTAGAGTGAGTGGGAGGAAATTTTTTCACAGTAGGTGTATAAGTTGGTCGTAACGGAATCGGGGGTGTGTTGCTCGGATTCATAGGAATAGGGAAGTCAGGAGTAGTGTTTTAATGGTAAAACATGTTGTGAATAGTTCTGGAGAGTGGGTGGGGTAGAATGTGCCTAGGAAGATTGTGGCCGTTAGGGCGTTTATTATGATGATGTTTGTGTATTCGGCTATGAAGAACAAGGCGAATGGGCCTGCAGCGTATTCGATATTAAAGCCTGATACTAATTCTGATTCGCCTTCTAGGAGGTCAAAGGGGGTTCGGTTTGTTTCTGCTAGTGTAGAGGTGAATCATATTATAGCTAGGGGTCATGATGGTAAGAGAAGTCACAGGTGTTCTTGCGTTGTGATGAGTGTGTTAAGATTGAATGAGCCGCTTGTTAGTAGGACTGATAGTAGGATGATGGTGAGGGTGACTTCGTATGTGATTGTTTGGGCGACGGCTCGTAGGGCTCCGATTAGGGCATAGCTTGAGTTTGATGCTCATCCTGATCATAGGATGGAGTGGGTGATTATGCTAAGTATGGCTAGGGTGAATAGGAGTCCTAGGTTGAAGTTGATTAGAGCGTTGGGTATGGGGAGGGGGGTTCATAGGAGAAGGGTAATGAAGAAGGCTAAAGCGGGTGCGATAATATAGAGGGTGGTGGTAGATGTTGAGGGTTTTAGGGGTTCTTTGGTGAAAAGTTTTACTGCATCAGCAAGGGGTTGTAGTAGCCCATATGGACCTACAACATTGGGTCCTTTTCGTAGTTGTATATAGCCTAGTAGCTTTCGTTCGACGAGTGTGAGGAATGCTATGGCGGCTAGTGTGGGTATAATTAGAAGTAGGAGGTTTACTGTGGTCATAGTGTTAAGAAGAGGGGTTGAACCTCTGGTTGTAAAGTTTTAAGTTTTATGCAATTACCGGGCTCTGCCATCTTAACAAACCCTGTTTTCGGGTAGAATATCTGGTGTTTTGTTAAATTGAGATTAGGTCATTTATGTAATGAAGGCGCTTTAGTGAAGTGGGCCTTATTTCTCTTGTCCTTTCGTACAGGGAGAAATATACAATAGATAGAAACCGACCTGGATTGCTCCGGTCTGAACTCAGATCACGTAGGACTTTAATCGTTGAACAAACGAACCCTTGATAGCTGCTGCACCATTAGGATGTCCTGATCCAACATCGAGGTCGTAAGCTCTATTGTCGATATGGACTCTAGAATAGAATTGCGCTGTTATCCCTAGGGTAACTTGTTCCGTTGATCAAATTATTGGGTCAATTATGGGGGTTAGTTCGCTTTGACTTGTGTGGTCTTGGCATGTATTGTTCGGAGGTTTTATTATGCTCCGAGGTCGCCCCAACCAAAATTTTTAATGCAGGTGTAGTAGTTTAGAGGTCCGTGGGTTTGTGAGGTTTTTGATTGCATTAATAAATTAAAGCTCCATAGGGTCTTCTCGTCTTATTATTTTATGCCCGTCTCTTCACGGGCAGGTCAATTTCACTGGTTGAAAGTAAGAGACAGTTAAACCCTCGTGGTGCCTTTCATGCGAGTCCCCATTTAAAGAACAAGTGATTATGCTACCTTTGCACGGTCAGGGTACCGCGGCCGTTAAACGTGTGTCACCGGGCAGGCAGTGCCTCTAATACTAGTAATGCTAGAGGTGATGTTTTTGGTAAACAGGCGGGGTTTGAGTTTGCCGAGTTCCTTTTACTTTTTTTAACCTTTCCTTGAGGCATGCCAGTGTTGGGTTAACAGTGAGGGTAGCATGGGCTTGTTTGTGTTTGCTGTGCCTGGCTGTTAAGTATCGGTGAGGCTTTCGGTCCGATTTAGGCTTATGCGGTGGAGAAAGTATTCATGTTACTTATACTAGCATTGTTGCTTCTATATGGTGATAGATTAATCCAATGTGATGTGAGGAGTTCAGTTATGTGTTTGGTATTTTTGAGATCGTTAATGTTGAGCTTGAACGCTTTCTTAATTGATGGCTGCTTTTAAGCCAACTATGGTAGTTGAGGGGTTTACTCTCTCCGTAAGGTTTTTTCCTAGTGTCTAAAGAGCTGTCCCTCTTTAGACTAGCAATTAAGCTTACAAGGGGATTAGGAAGTTCTGTAGGTAAGCTTAAGGTTGAACTAAGATTCTGTCTTGGATAACCAGCTATCACCAGGCTCGGTAGGCTTATCACCTCTACCTAAAAATCTTCCCACTATTTTGCCACATAGATGGGTGCGCTCTTTTAGCTGTTTTTGGGTAGCTCGTCTGGTTTCGGGGAATTTGGCTTATAGTTCTCTTCGTAAAATTGTTTCTAGCTAATCCATTATGCGAAAGGTACAGGGGTTAGTCCTTGCTGTTTTGTGCTTGGATGGTTTTCTATCTTTCCCTTGCGGTACTATATCTATAGCGCCAGATTAAAATTTCTATCGCCTATACTTTGTGTAGGTAAATGGTTTAGTGTGTGTTGGTTTGTTATTAGTGTTGATTATGCTTGGGGCTAGTGTTGGCTCAAGGTAATCAAGTGGTGTTGAGATTTTCTGGGTGTAAGCCAGGTGCTTTATATTAAGCTATACCTTGATTTATCCAAGTGCACCTTCCAGTACACTTACCATGTTACGACTTATCCCCTCTATATAGGTATCAGGGTGTTTAGTTAAGATGTTCCTTGAATATATTTGAGGGGAGTGACGGGCGGTGTGTGCGCGCTTCATGGCCTTGTTCAATTAAGCACTCTATTCTTAATTTACTGCTAAATCCTCCTTGGACTCTCAAATTTCATAAGAGTTTTCGTGGAGTTTTCTGATACAGAAAATGTAGCCCATTTTTTACCGTCTCATGGGCTACACCTTGACCTAACGTTTTTGCGGGGAGGCGTTTGCGCTCACTTTGTAACCTTTATCAGGGTTTGCTGAAGATGGCGGTATATAGGCTGAGCAAGAGAGGGTGGGGTGGATCGGGGTTTATCGATTATGGAACAGGCTCCTCTAGGGGGATGTGAAGCACCGTCAAGTCCTTTGAGTTTTAAGCCGTTGCTCGTAGTATTCTGGCGAGTAGTTTTGTTGTTTAACTACTGAGGTTTAGGGCCAGGCATAGTGGGGTGTCTAATCCCAGTTTGGGTCCTGGCTATTGTGTGTTCAGAAGCTTTAAAGCCACTTTCGTAGTTTATTTTACATCAGCTAGGGTTTTACAGTTTAGATGGAGTTTAGCTTTATTGTGTCAGATCTTAAACACCCTCTACGCCGATCTCTATTAGCTAGGGTCAATCGTGTGACCGCGGTGGCTGGCACGAGATTGACCAACCCTAAATATAGCATGGCTTAGTTAAACTTTCGTTCATTGCTAAATATTTGTCACTGCTGTCTCCCGTGGGGGTGTGGCTAGGCAAAGCGTTTTGAGCTGCGTGTGCGTGCTTGATGCTTGCTCCTCTTGGTCATAATGGTTTGTAGGGCGTCTTCACTGGAGCGGGGATGCTTGCATGTGTAATCTTGCTAAAAGCCAATAGAAAGGCCAGGACCAAGCCTATTTGTTTATGGGGTGTGCAAACCCATCTAGGCATTTTCAGTGTCTTGCTTTGGGTGGGTTTAAGCTACATAAACGGGGGTGTTAGCATAATTGTGGGGTAATTTCTTTCGGGTTGTAGGGTGGGGTTTGATGGGGGTTAGTGTTAAGAGTGTATAGCGAAGTGAATATTTATTAGTTGAGGGAATGGCAGTTGGAACTGTGCACACCTAAAAGATGAAAATATAGGCTCCAATCGGATGTATTAAGACTTTTGTTTTTGGGGTTTGGCAAGAGTGGGTTTTGGGTGAAGATTGGAGATGGGGGTTAGTGTTAAGAGTGTATAGCGAAGTGAATATTTATTAGTTGAGGGAATGGCAGTTGGAACTGTGCACACCTAAAAGATGAAAATATAGGCTCCAATCGGATGTATTAAGACTTTTGTTTTTGGGGTTTGGCAAGAGTGGGTTTTGGGTGAAGATTGGAGATGGGGGTTAGTGTTAAGAGTGTATAGCGAAGTGAATATTTATTAGTTGAGGGAATAGAAGTTGGAACTGTGCACACCTAAAAGATGAAAATATAGGCTCCAATCGGATGTATTAAGACTTTTGTTTTTGGGGTTTGGCAAGAGTGGGTTTTGGGTGAAGATTGGAGATGGGGGTTAGTGTTAAGAGTGTATAGCGAAGTGAATATTTATTAGTTGAGGGAATGGCAGTTGGAACTGTGCACACCTAAAAGATGAAAATATAGGCTCCAATCGGATGTATTAAGACTTTTGTTTTTGGGGTTTGGCAAGAGTGGGTTTTGGGTGAAGATTGGAGATGGGGGTGGGGGGGTTTGATGAGATATTGCTGTGGTTTTACGGTGTGGTGGGGGGTTGTGTCACTAAGGTGATTATTGGTATGTCCTACAAGCATGAATTAAATAACACCCTGTTTAAGGTTTGCGTGGAGCTGGAATATTGAACGTAGGTGCGATTAATAACTGCATTGTACTAGGAATCAAAGACAGGCGCATTCAGGACGGGATGTGGTGGGAGTCAGCATTCTGCGATGGGGTTGCGTGCGGACCAGAGATAAAAAATACCAAATGCATGGAGAGCTCCCGTGACTGGTTAATAGGGTGATAGACCTGTGATC